ATGATTTCACCAGGAATTAAAGAGTTTTTTAAAAGGTGTATTCCTTTAAAAGTATTTATCCCTTGTCCTGTTCTTCTTTTTGAGAAGCGAGGGACGTTTATATCAACAAATCACTTAGATATTGGAAGATTTTATATGGTGTTTGGATTTTGAGCCGTTCTTGTAGGAACTAGGTTCAGATCTCTTATTCGTTGAAGTTTGTATACCCCAGGGGCTAAGTTTTTAGACCCTGTAACCTATAACGCAGTTGTAACCAGACATGCATTAGTTATAATCTTTTTTTTTGTTATACCGGTAATAATCGGGGGGTTTGGAAATTGGCTTATCCCATTAATGCTTCAAGTAGCAGATATGCAGTTTCCTCGGTTAAATGCATTTAGATTCTGGGTTTTGCCAGGCTCACTTTATCTTATGCTTATGTCTAATCTTGTAGAAAGTGGGGTCGGGGCAGGATGAACAATTTACCCTCCTTTATCAACTTACTCTTATCATGGGGTCTGCATAGACCTTGCAATTCTAAGCCTTCATTTAGCTGGAATTAGGTCTATTTTTAGGTCAATTAATTTCATAGTAACTATTAGAAATATGCGATCTGTCGGTGGGCATTTGTTGGCGCTATTTCCATGGTCTATCAAAGTCACATCATTTTTACTTTTAACAACCCTTCCGGTACTAGCTGGAGGTCTTACCATGCTTTTGACTGACCGGCATTTTAACACGTCTTTTTTTGATCCTGTCGGAGGGGGCGATCCTGTTTTATTTCAGCATTTATTCTGATTTTTCGGGCATCCTGAAGTGTACGTCCTTATTCTTCCTGGATTTGGAATAATTTCTCATGTTTTATGTTTTTGGTCAAGTAAAAAAACTGCATATGGGAATATAGGAATGTTCTATGCAATACTTAATATTGGGTTTTTAGGGTTTATTGTTTGAGGACATCACATGTTCGTAGCGGGAATAGATATTGACACGCGTGCTTATTTCAGAGCCGCTACTGTTATTATTGCGGTACCAACTGGTATTAAAGTATTTGCATGAATCAGTACAATACTAGGGTCTAAAGTTTCTACGCAAGCGCCTATATTGTGGTCTACTGGTTTTATTGTTCTTTTTACAATTGGGGGGCTTACTGGGTTGATTCTGTCTAGAGCTTCAGTAGATGTTACTCTTCATGACACTTATTTTGTAACTGGACACTTTCATTATGTTCTATCAATGGGGGCGGTGTTTACAATTTTGGCTGGGTTTACTCACTGATTCCCGCTTGTTGCCAAGGTAATGATGCATCGGCAAAAGTTAAAAAGGCATTTTTTAGCAATATTTTTGGGTGTTAATGCAGCGTTTTTGCCGCACCATTTTTTAGGTTTGGCCGGAATACCTCGTCGAGTAGTTGATTACCCAGATCATTTTTGATTTTGAAATAAGATTTCTACATTTGGTTCTCACTTAAGTACGGGCTCTCTACTATTTTTTGTATTTTTGCTATGAGAGTCGTTTATTGCTCAACGGCCTGTTGTTTCGGTTCGAAACACATCTAGGTCTCCTGAATGGGCTGTTGTTTCTAGGCTTCCAAAGCATGCAGGTGATGAGTTAGCAAAAATGGCTAAGTTGTGTTAACGCTAATACTTTATAAAATTTATTCTATCTGCCCTAGTCTTTGGATTATAAAATTAGACAGCGATAGAATTTTTAATAAATTATATGTGTAAGTGATACTAGCAGTATTAAGTCTTTTAATGTGTTAAAAACTATGTGGCTAATAAGTTAATAGAGATATAAATAAAAACATATTGAAAGGAACTCGGCAAATATTAAACCTCGCCTGTTTAACAAAAACATCACTAGAAGAGAAAGACTTTTAGCAATACCTGCCCAGTGCGAAATATTACTGTAAACGGCCGCCCTAGCGTGAGGGTGCTAAGGTAGCGAAATTCCTTGCCTTTTGATTGTAGGCCTGCATGAATGGTTTAACGAGGGTTTAACTGTCTCTTGATTTAAAATTGAAATTGTACTGAAGGTGAAGATACCTTCATTAAAAAGTCAGACAAAAAGACCCCGTGCAACTTTGAAAATTAACTTTATTCAGAAGTGAAAGATTTTTAGGTGGGGCGCCTAGAAAGTAAATCTAACCTTTCTGAACATTTAGTTCTTTCCGGACTTGACCCGATTATATTCGATCATAGGAGAAGTTACGCCGGGGATAACAGGCTAATCCTTTAGTAGAGCTCGTATTGGCTAAAGGGATTGGCACCTCGATGTTGAATCAGGGATGATAGCTTCAAGGCGTAGAGGCTTTGAGAGTAGGTCTGTTCGACCTTTAATACCCTACGTGATTTGAGTTCAGACCGGCGTAAGCCAGGTTGGTTTCTATCTGCTTTATATAAATTTATCTTGGCATGTACGAAAGGACCGTTGAGACTGGAGATAGTAGATCCAGAGAAGTTTTAGAATAAAGATTTAATATGTTTATAAGTTAAAAACTTAAGCCTTAGGATAGCACAAAGTTAGCTAACTGGTAATGTAAGTACATTTAGGGGACGTCTAGGCCCAAGTTTAAAGTGCTATGAGCTTTAGTTTAATAAATGAAGAGGGAATACAAACTATCAAACGAGGCATTTAAAAAGCGTCTTGAAGAATTTATTAAAACCGGGTTCAAACGTAAAGTTATTATTCGTACCCCATATCATGTTGTGGATCCAAGGCCATGACCAATAATTATAGGTGCAAATCTTTGAGGAATTGCAGCCATATTTATTTGTTGAGTTAACCAAATTAGATTTGACAATTTGTATTGAGGCATTCCTCTATTGGTATTCACCACCTATAACTGGGTGCGTGATATTATCAATGAGGCAACATTTCAAGGTTTTCATACTGAGAAAGTTCAGTCAGGGCTTACTTTGTGTTTTATTTTGTTTCTTATCTCTGAGCTAATGTTATTTTTCTCATTTTTCTGAGCATTTTTCCACAGAGCTTTGTCATCTTCTGTTGAGATTGGATGCTGCTGGCCACCAGTTGGGCTAGAGTGTCTTGATTGAAGAAAGGTGCCATTGCATAACACAGCATTATTGGTAGCATCTTCAGCAAGAATTACTTTAAGTCACCATTATTTGCAATCTGGGGATATTTGGTTGTCAGTGGTAACATACGTCGGTACTTTGGGGCTGTCCGTGATGTTTATTAAAAATCAATATGAAGAATATGCTTGATCGAGATTTTCCATCTCTGATGGTGTATACGGAAGGTGTTTTTTTATGCTCACTGGGCTTCATGGTATGCACGTTATTGGAGGAACTTGTGGACTTTTATTTTGCCTTGTTCGTATAATGCTCTTACAGTTTTCTACTGAACATCATATTGCATTAACTTTAGCTATTTGATACTGGCATTTTGTAGATATTGTGTGACTTGGGCTGTTTTTCATCATTTATATCTGGGGGTCTTAAGGTAGTATTGTGCCAGAGTTGTATGGGCTTTGTTGATGTCAAAGAATACGAGAAATTTTCTCCAATACTTTCAGTTTTAGTATAAGTCTATTACAAGGGTCTTGTAAACCTTAGATCTGTGTATTTACGGAAACTGAAGTGTAATTGAACGCTTGCGTGTCTGAGCTGGTGTAACTAAGGCATGCAAGACTTTCAATTTTGAGGAGGGTGATTTTTCCTCGTTCAGATAGAGCACGTATTAAGTTACAGTAAGTCCTATGAGGAGGGGGCTGACGACGGCCCTCATGAAATAAGTCCTAATTATTATTATAATGCCCTGAAATATCCATGTCCTCCAAATTTGAGTATTTGATGAAATATTGGGTCTATATTATTTTTAGTGTTAGGCGCACAACTTTTAACTGGAATTCTACTTTCAACAAGCTACACCCCAGATGAAGCCCTTGCTAGTGTGAGCTTAGAATATGTTATACGGGATTCGAATTATGGATGGGCTGTTCGTAGGCTCCATATAGGGGGTGCATCTATGTTTTTTGCATTGATCTATACCCATGTTGCGCGTGGAGTTTATTTTGGCGTATACTTAAAAAATCCTCATGTTTGATATAGTGGTCTAAGGCTGTATGTCCTTTCTATAGGAGTGGGGTTTTTGGGGTATGTTCTTCCTTGAGGGGTTATGTCCTACTGGGGTTTAACTGTAATTACCAATATAATAACAGTTATTCCAGGAGGTGCCCGGGCGTTAGATTGATTTCAAGGAGGTTTTGTAATTTCTGATGTGACCCTCAAGCGAGTTTTTATTTTACATTTTCTTTTACCGTTTGTAATTCTCGGTCTTAGCCTATCCCATGTTCTTCTTTTGCATATAAACGGCTCTAGAAATCCATTAGGCTTAGATGAAACAGAATTTAGAGTTCCGTTTCATCCTTATTATTCTATTAAAGACTTAGCAGGATTTGCTTTGTTGTTAGCTGCTTTAGTTGGTATTACATTTACTTTTGCTAGTTTAACAGCAGATCCTTTGCAGTGACAGCCCGTCAATAAAATAAAAACACCTTCTGTTATTAAGCCTGAGTGATATTTTTTATATGCATACGCTATTTTACGGTCAATTCCTCATAAGGCTGGTGGGGTTTCTACTATATTTGCCGCAATTGTAGGTGTTGCTGTGTTCCCTATAATCAGAGGCCACGAAAAATTTCAAAGAATAAAAGTGTGTCCTCCAGCACGGTTTGTGTTCTTTCTATGAGTTGCAAATTTTACATTTTTAACTGTTATTGGTGCTCAAGAACCTGCAGGAGGCTGAGTACTGGCTGGTCAGTTTGGTACTTTTTTTCACTTAAGAGCATTAGTAATAATTCCAATAATTAAAGAGGAGTGGGAGTGGCATCTATACCAGGGTGCTCGGTTAAGAGAAAGATGCTATCCAACAAAGTTTTAAAGAAATCTTATGTAATACACGAAAAACAAATTTAACTTTAAGGATAGTTAAATGTGTGTTTTGGTGTAAGTGGAGGCTGGTAGGACAGGTCTATCATAGGGGAGGCAGTTAGTATAAGTAATAATACGTTAGTTTGTCGTGCTAGAGACACTTTTATATAAGTACTGTCTTTATGAGATATTGATGTCAAATATATTTTCAAAATGGCGTTACTTTTACTAGCATGCGAGTTCAGTGAGCATTTGGCATGTACTGTGTTGTTTTGATGCTTATTTTTGTATTTGTAATACTTAGAGTATTTTTATGTTGTAGTGGCTCTCATCAATTTATTTATATGAACACAGACCACAACCTTGAACGAATTTGGGGAACTGTGCCGCTTTTAATTCTTGTTTTCTTGTCATGGCCGTCCATGGGTCTTTTATATGTCCTTTCTGAATTAGAGACTCCATTAGTTACTGTTAAGTGCATTGGACACCAATGATACTGAGAGTACGAGTATACGGACTTTGTAGTTGTTTCCTATAATTCATATATAGTGCCTGAAGATGAGTTAAAGCTAGGAGAGCCGCGTTTATTAACGGTTGATAAGTCTATGGTGCTACCGTTTTCTGTATGGTGTCGAATTCTAACTACGTCATTTGATGTTGTGCATTCTTGAACTGTGCCGGCTTTTGGTGTAAAATCTGATGCTGTTCCAGGTCGACTAAGAGAGTCAAGCGTTAAAGTAGAAATGCCCGGTGTATTTTGGGGTCAATGCTCAGAAATTTGCGGTGCATTGCATAGATTTATGCCTATTCGTGTGGAAGTAGTTAGAGCTGAGTTATTTTCCAAGTGATTATGAATTTTGCAATCAAGAGTCTGAGAGGGGTAGATTTTGTAGTTTAGTTTAATAGAAAAAGTAGTCTAAAACATTATGGCGTCGGCCTCATAATCCGAAAGTGGTTAAATCCCTTTTTCATGGAGGGATAAGTGGTCTTACACTGTGACTTCTAATTACGGCTGGCGCAATTCGATTTTGTGCTCCCTTCTTAGCTAGCTTACATGGCTATGCTGGCAGAGAAGTGCGTTAAATTTAACATTTAAAGTATACGAGTTAGTCTTGTGCATAGCTTGAGGCAGGCCTATTACTAAATCAATTTCAGGGTAGTGTGGTGTATTAGATTTATAAGCCGTAAAACAATGGTAAGGTAGGTCAAAGTTTAGGTCAACGGGCTCATGCCCCGGAGGTACACCAAGTGTTCTTACTGATAAAAGAAAGTATCTTTAAAAGAATTAGTGTCTTGAAAACACTAAGTTAAGAGGGAAGGGCTCTTAACTTTCTTAATGAAATTAGTAATTGTCTGAAGAGTTTTATGAAGCATTGTAGTCTACTGGTCTTGAGTAGTGTGGCACCAGGCGTGCAATCCTATGGTAGACATTTCTAACGATTTGTCTAGCCTTTAAGTTGCGCTGACTAAGTATTATAATAGGGCAAATAAAAGGCAAAACCCGTTTTTAATCTAAAGCTAGTTTAATGCCAAATAAGTGCTTTGGGAGCACTAGTTCCTTATTGTTTTAGGGGCTTTAGAACAAGGGAGTCGTGCAGAAGTTTATAAATTTCAAATTAATGCACACCATTGGCGGCAATATGTGACTACGTGAGTACGGTAGTTTCAGGGCCTCCGGGTGAAATAAAGTAGATATTTGGTTCTGGTATAATGTTAGCTACAGAGTTTTTTACATTACACAATGTAGAATAATTTCGTGATGTGTAAAAGTTTGATTTACGTGATAAGCCAAGCTTAAACATCCTAAAAGGAAAAGTTGGCAGCAAGAGCATAAGTTTTTAATGATGACGCGAAGGAAATCACAACTCAAGTGGGTAGATCTGGAAATCAATGAGTTCTAGCTTGAAACGAATAAAAAACTAACTAAATTGAAGCGAAAGAGGGTGCCAGCAGCTGCGGTCACTCCCTCTCTCGAGGAGCTAATAAGGGTGCAGCTTAGAGGCAGTTAGTCAAAATGCATAATGCAAGACATACAGCAAGGACTATGGGCGAAATCTCAGTCTTGCGGGAGGTCCAAAACTTGCGTAAAGATGAGTCTGCGAAGTTATGGGTATAGACCCGGATTTGGTACCCGGTTATTCCATAATGTCAAGTATAACTATTTTATTAGAATTAATAGTTTGCTAGGGGTACTACGAGCAACTGCTTAAAACTCGAAGAACTTGGCGGTTCCGCACAACCACCCAGAGGCTCTTGGCGCTTAATCTGATGGTCCGCGTGATATCTTACCTGCCCTATAGAAAGCAGTGTACTGCCGTCGAAAGCTTATGATGTGAGTAAGTGAAAATAGGCCCGATCTTGGGGTTTTAAGTAATTAATAATCATGCCGAGGCTAGGTCAGGTCGAAGTGCTCCTTATGGGCAAGGGGTTAGCTGAGAGACAAATATTTAGACATATGAAGATTTTAGGGATGAAATTCTCTTAGTGAATATAAGGATTTGGGAGTAAAAAGAGAGTAACTCGTTTTTTTGAAAAGACGCAACTGCGGTGCGTTCAAATCGCCCGTCACCCTAGCCGAAAGGAGAGGTAAGTCGTAACATGGTAAGGGTAGGGGAACTTGCTCTTTTAATGACAAGTACAAAACAACTTATGGAATTGTAGCTTAAATATAAGAGCGTTGAGCTTTTAACTCAAATGTGAAACTAATGGTTTTCGATTCTAAGGTGTATTTTTTATAAATTAACATAAAGTAGTTTAATGTAAAACATAAAATTGCAAATTTTAGAATGCTCAAGAAGTTGGCCTTTATGTAAAATAGCAATTTTTATTTTGGTCTTAGGCTTTTATTTAAAGTTAATCTTGGTAATAGATAAATGTATCTGAGACATTAACTCACAGCAGGGGCTGGGCTTTAAGTGTACCAAACGGTCTAGAGATTGCAAGTAATAAAGCGGCAGTTTAAAAACTTTTTAAAGATGGAGTATAGGAGCATTAGAAACATTATTCTCAGTTTTGTCTGACAAGATGGAAGTACTGTTTTTAAGCGTTAGAAAAAAGTACCTTTAGTATAATGGCCTTTCAAGAGATTTTGCTGTATAAAGCATCTCCCGAAGTAAAAAGATTTTTAGGAAAGCAATATAGAAGAGGTATTCGATGTATGAATTCTCGAATAAACTTTGCTAAGGATGTGATATGCAACTTCGAGTTTTAGGATAGCTGGTTGTTCGAAAAATGCTTTTAAGTGCAGCTTTGACGCGTGGTGTGGTGTGTATTAAAGGGTACTCACTAAATCAGTAAGTCAGGAGTGAAAAGTCTAGCTAAAGGTTAGACTTAAAGGTGCTTTCTAAGTTACTAAATTTTTAGAAAGAGAAATTGGGTTTATGCTGCCCATTTTGTTATGAGTATTTAACAACTTGTCTTTCTAATAGTAAAAGAATAATTTTTGAAAAACGAGGCTAGACGAATCGTTCACCTTTCTAAGATATCCTTTGATTGATTATTATGCTGGGATTAGTAATAACATGACTAGCAAAGTCATTTTTTTAACCTTTGTGCAAGCCTGTAAGGTTGACGCTAAGAAAGTAGCCCAAGTATAAGGCAACTACCTGTTAACTAGTAGATGCGATTAGCCGCCTTTCTTTAGGTGCTTACACGCTTTAGCTTTAAGTTCCATATGGCGAGCTTAAACTGTTGAGTGCGGGTATTAAAATCTTTGATGGTTAGTAAGTTGTGTTCAGCATAAAAGGCTTTAGTTAAAGCCTGTAAATAAAGGCGCATAATAAGCAGATTAGTTTTATAGTTATTAAGTATAAAGGCTGTTTTGAAAGTAAAATAAGGTAAATATTTGGTTCTGGTATAATGTTAGCTACAGAGTTTTTTACATTACACAATGTAGAATAATTTCGTGATGTGTAAAAGTTTGATTTACGTGATAAGCCAAGCTTAAACATCCTAAAAGGAAAAGTTGGCAGCAAGAGCATAAGTTTTTAATGATGACGCGAAGGAAATCACAACTCAAGTGGGTAGATCTGGAAATCAATGAGTTCTAGCTTGAAACGAATAAAAAACTAACTAAATTGAAGCGAAAGAGGGTGCCAGCAGCTGCGGTCACTCCCTCTCTCGAGGAGCTAATAAGGGTGCAGCTTAGAGGCAGTTAGTCAAAATGCATAATGCAAGACATACAGCAAGGACTATGGGCGAAATCTCAGTCTTGCGGGAGGTCCAAAACTTGCGTAAAGATGAGTCTGCGAAGTTATGGGTATAGACCCGGATTTGGTACCCGGTTATTCCATAATGTCAAGTATAACTATTTTACTAGAATTAATAGTTTGCTAGGGGTACTACGAGCAACTGCTTAAAACTCGAAGAACTTGGCGGTTCCGCACAACCACCCAGAGGCTCTTGGCGCTTAATCTGATGGTCCGCGTGATATCTTACCTGCCCTATAGAAAGCAGTGTACTGCCGTCGAAAGCTTATGATGTGAGTAAGTGAAAATAGGCCCGATCTTGGGGTTTTAAGTAATTAATAATCATGCCGAGGCTAGGTCAGGTCGAAGTGCTCCTTATGGGCAAGGGGTTAGCTGAGAGACAAATATTTAGACATATGAAGATTTTAGGGATGAAATTCTCTTAGTGAATATAAGGATTTGGGAGTAAAAAGAGAGTAACTCGTTTTTTTGAAAAGACGCAACTGCGGTGCGTTCAAATCGCCCGTCACCCTAGCCGAAAGGAGAGGTAAGTCGTAACATGGTAAGGGTAGGGGAACTTGCTCTTTTAATGAAAAAGTAAAAAGGCATGCTTAATTTTTTAGGCTTTACTAGAAAGCGTCGTATAGTATAAAAGTAGTACAAAAGATTGTAAATTTTTAGGCGCGTAAAAATGCTGCGATGTAGATAATGAGAGTTGAATTTATAATTTTGATTTTATTTTTTTTGGGGTTTTGTTTTAGCTATATGGCTTATTTTATTAATCTTCCGTCTATTTTATTTTGTGTAAGAAGCGCTCAAAGAATGTACAAAAAATTGTATGTTGGGAGGATGCACAGAAAGAGAAAGCGGTTTAGCTCTCTAGGAGAGGGCGTAAGAGAGGGGAGAAGGTGAGTTTTTGATTTTGTAATTACACTTGTGTTAGTGAGCATTTTGCCATGAGGGTTTCCGTCCCTATCTTCATGGGAGATCGTAGCAGGTTTAATACCAAGAATGTATTACAGTGTCAACATCCTACAGCTTGATGTATCAATTTTTAGAAAGTCGCTCAAGTTCAAACAGTCGGTTATGAAATCATTTGCTTACTTCCCATTGCTTATGTTAAGGGCAGTTATTCGTCCTGTTACTCTTACAGTTCGAATGCTAGCTAATGCTTTAGTTGGGGCGATTCTTTGTCATTCATTGACAAAAATGTATAGATTTAAATTAGTATATATCGGATATGTAAAGCTGTCAATCACAAGTTTAATTTGAATTGTTTTAATTTGAGAGATAGCCGTCATGTTAGTTCAAAGTTCTTTATTCTTAGGCTTGGCAAAAATTTATTTTCATCCGACACCTGTGCTTTATAAGTGCAAGAATTAGAATGTTTAGCCTGCTAGGGTAGACAGTTAGAGCTATATGGACTAAAAGAAGATGTATTTTACTTGGTGTGAATAGGCTTTTGCATTTTTACTCTTTTTAATAGAAAGCTCACATAGGGCATGCATTTTAAGTTCGATTACTGAGAGGCTTTTAGACTTTGCTACTTTCTATTCAATATTTCTGTTACGTTTTTAGTACAATTTATTAGTACATTTGTCTTCCAAACAAAAGATTTTCGTAATGAAAAAAGCGTATAATGTAAAAGTATCTGGCTTCTTACTTTTTGCTAAAAATTTTGCCGGGCCGCAGTAGGCAGTAGTATATATAAAGTTCTGATTACTTAGGGCGTTACGATGATTTTAATTATTCAAATAAGCTGTATTTAAGCTCTTATTATCTGATCTAAATTTTTACAGTTATGTCCAGTTCAAACTACTTTTAGCTTATGCTTTAACCAGTAAGTTTGTAGAAAAAAAAACAGCTTAAGTGACAAAAATAAAATATCTTTTCCCTATGTAATAGAAAAAAATTTTGGTGGCTTAGCTAGCTCTTATTTGCAGTAGGTTTGGCTAAATATGACAAAAAATAAAGTGAGGGCGGGTAAGAAAGAGATTTAGTTATTGTAGGCAGTGAAAAATAAAGTGAGTATTGCTAAATTACAGGGGTCTGATGGTGCTAAGGTGTTGTGCTATGGTTTAGATTAATAGAAAAAAGCAAAGGTGTCAGTGGAGTGTGGATAAGTGTGTAATGCTAAAGGTGTGGGATAAGTATGTTAATTGGTTGAAGTTGGTAATTATTAACTCTTGGCTTAAAGTGGAAGAAGTAAATTTAGATTTTAGAAGTGAGCAAAGCGAATAGTGGAGGAATGAAATTTTAAATCCACTGTTCCATTTATAAACTAGGGAGTAAATTATAAATTTTGGAAGTAGTTATCGTGGTACCTGTGGTGGCCATAGATATATTCTTGGATCGAGAGGTAGTATAAGTGATTAATTACATGACGCTTACAACGTCAAAATAAGGGATACCCTTCCCCTCGAGAGGATTTTAAAGCTTTAGTTGTGTGCATCAAATATAAGCTGAGATATGCAGTTAATAAGAATACTAGTGTTTTTGACATTAAGGATTATGTCAAGAATCGTTATGATATTTGTGTCTTCAATTTTTTGAGTTTGGGTTATAATCGACATTAGAACTCTTTTTATAATTCCATTTTTAGCAGCAGAGTCGCGACCAAAGAAGTCTTGATTTACTGGGGTGGGAGTTTACTTTGTTGTTCAGTTTATTGGCAGGGTAAGAATTTTATTTGCTATGGTTATTGACTGGGCGTTTTCAACAAGTGTTTTTTGTAGATATGTAATGTGCTTAGGATTTTCCTTGAAGCTTGGTTTAGTGCCGCTTCATTTTTGGGTTTCGCGAAGATTTGCTTATTTTCACTATGGGGGTATTTTTGTTGTAGGGGCAGGTCAAAAGGTGTTTGTTATTGCTTGCGTGCCAATGTTTAGTGATGTTCCGTTTTGTGCATACCTTTTTTATGGTATGGCAGTTGGAAGTATGCTTTACGGGCCGGTAGCCATGTTTAATTCTATTTTAGTAAAGTCATTTTTGGCCTACTCATCAGTAAACCACACTGGTTTTTTGGTGATTACCAGATGATTTGGCCTTCATCTTATCTATTTGTATTCTTTTATTTATTGCGTTAGGATGATATTTTTAACTTGAATATTGTGGAGTGGGCGCTGTGTGCTTATAAAAGAATTAGGCACAGATTTGCCAGCGTGTTATAAGACCGGGTTTATTGCAACTGCACTTAGATTTTCTGGTTTTCCTCCATTTCTTGATTTTTGCACTAAATACGTAGTGATTCAGATTGCAATGGAAGGGCGTGCATTTATTGCAATTTTTGCCGTTTTAGCGAGCAGTCTCATAAATTTGATTGTGTGAATTTGGGTGACATCTCTTGCTACTTCTTCAGGAATAATTAGGTCTCTTCCTCCTAGCAGTTCTTTGCTGAGAGATATTTTTAATATTAGCTGTATCAGTTGAAATCTTTTTAGGGGAATGGCGTTCGGAATGTTGTACTAGGTCGTAAATTAACAGTTTTAGACTAGTTGGAATGTAGCAAGAAGTGAAAGCTATCACGTTTGGTTTCGGCCCAAATTGTGCCATATGTTTGGCCTTGTTATGATAGTTGAAATTTTTAGTTGCCCATAGCCTGCACTTTGCAAAGGTGTAAGTTAACAAATTCTTCTGGGTGTTATAAATTATTGCTTAGATAGCTTAAGTAAAGCGTTAACTTGTGGTGTTAAAGACGTCTTGTCGAGGCTCTAGGTATAATGAGATTGTTAATTTTGATGGTATTAAGTTGTTTTTGTGTGGTGTTTTTGAATAAAAAGGATCAGGTTGTTGCAGTAATTAACTGTTTTGGTGTTTGATCTGCCTTTAGTCTTACATATTGAGGGGGAAGGGGCGTGTCCTGGGAGTCGTTGAGTGAGTTGTTTTGTGTGGATATCTACAGAAGAAGCTTGATTAGTTTAACACTGTGAGTGTGCGGAATTAGAATTATAGTAAGAAGAGCTCTAGTAAATCTTCGCGGGACGTTTAATTTGTTTTGAGTTTTAGTTACGCTATTAGCTTTTATACTAGTTCAATGTTTCATAGTGAACACACTAGCAATATTTTATGTTTTATTTGAAAGTACTCTGGTCCCTATGATTAGAATTATTGGAATTTGAGGTGGGCAGTTTGAACGGGTCCCGTCAATCCAATACATTGCTGCTTACACAGTAGGGGGGTCATTTCCTTTGTTGTTGGTTTTTACTGCCATAGAGCTGCATTCAGGCTCAAGCTTTATGTGGTTTATTTGTTCTAAGATGGATTTTAATTGAATTTTTTGGACTGCTTGTTTTTTAGGGTTTTTAATTAAACTGCCGGCGTATCCATTTCATACATGACTTCCAAAAGCCCATGTTCAGGCTCCAGTTGGAGGTTCAGTTATTTTAGCAGGAATTTTACTTAAACTGGGGGGCTATGGGATTACACGCTTAATGATACTTTTTTCTTACACATTAGAGTCATTTGGTATTTTTGTAATTGTTCTCTCTCTTTATGGCAGGGTCTACGGTGCAGTAATATGCATTCGACAAAGTGATGTTAAAAAGTTAATTGCTTTTTCTTCTGTCCCCCATATAGCATTCCCTGTTATTGGCTTATTTAGTTGCACTGAAGTTGGGTTAGTTGGTGCATATATTATGTTAGTAAGGCATGGATTTATTTCTTCAGGGCTTTTTGTTTTATGTGGAATCAGCTCAGAGCTAGTGCATTCACGTAAAATTAAAGCAATAAATGAGGGGGTTCGTGCGATTCCCTCGTTAGGGTTTATTTGATTAGTGATAATCATGGCAAACTTAGGTGTGCCACCTTGTCCAGTGATTATTAGGGAAGTTTTGTCAGTTGTATCTGCAATTGCCCTATGACCTTGAGTTTTTGTTCCATTGGCATTATACTTTGTCTTAAGGGGGGTCTATAGATTTTCTCTATACTGTCAGTTGACTACTAGGAAGGTTAAGCACAAAACTGAAGTGTTGTTTAATGAAGTGACATTAAAGGATATAAAAGCAATATATCTTTTACTTTATCCGTTAGTAGAAGTGCTGTTTAAATGAGATTTGTGAGCTATAGCATAGGTCAGCGAGCTTCAAAGCCTAAGTATACTTGGCAGCATTATTTTAAAATGTTATTAGTAAGGTTGCTTACTTGAAGTTTAGTGTCGATATTGAATTCATTTACATTACTAGGTTTAAGGGTCGTTTTTGGTTCTACTGCGAGTTATTTTGGGTCTAATGAAATTGTCTTATGGTTTTGCTGAGAGCTAGGCTCAGTATCTTTACTGTCGGTTAATCTGGAGATGTGTTTAGACTGGATATCTTTAACTTTTGCGGCTGTTATTTTGCTAATTTCCTCTTGTGTTGGTTTTTTTATAGATTTTTACATAAAAGAAGATAAGTTAAAAGTATTTAACTGAACAGTCTATGCTTTTATTTTTTCTATGATTGTGTTAGTTTTTTCTGGTTCAATACCTATGGTGCTTGTGGGGTGAGATTGACTTGGTGTTACTTCGTTTTTATTAGTCATATACTACAACGGAAAAAAGTCTCTTGATGCGGCACTACTAACAGCTTTAACTAATCGGGTTGGTGATAGCTTGTTAATTTGTAGCACTGCAGGCATGGTTTTGGCGTGCGACTTGAGGTTAGATATAAAGCCGTATTGCTGGAGGGTTGTGTTTGTTATGGGGTGTGTTACTAAAAGAGCACAAGTTCCTTTTAGAAGGTGGCTGCCTGCGGCTATAATGGCGCCGACTCCTGTGTCTTCTTTAGTGCACTCTTCAACTCTTGTGACGGCTGGAATTTATCTTCTTATTCGTTCTCACGTTATATGAGAAAAATCCCCTGTTGCATGTATATTTTTAGTATGTGCAGGGCTTGCAACATCGGTTATTGCCGGATATAGTGCGGTGACAGAAAACGATATTAAAAAAATTATTGCTCTGTCAACTTTAAGTCAACTTGGTTTGATAGCCTTTAGGCTTGGATTAGGGGAAATTGAGTTGGCCTTTATGCACTTACTTTGTCACGCACTTTTTAAAGCAGGAATATTTTTGAGCATTGGGTCTATTATTAACTATGGTACTGGAGATCAGTATTTTATAAAGTTTAGTGGCGCGACAGCGGCGTTATCTCCGACAGCGCTTTTAAGGCTACTCATTGGCAGAATGTCTTTAGTTGGAATTCCAGGAACTGCTGGGTATGCATCTAAAGAATCGATTGTTGCAGTTTCTTATAGGAACACTTCTTTGCCTGCTGCTGTGCTATTGGTCAGAAGTGTGTCGCTTACTATGCTTTACTCTGCTCGAATTGTTAAAAGCTTATTAACCTTTACTTACTCAGCAAAGTTTGATTTGTCTAAGTCTTACGAATCTTTTAAGCTCTCTCTTCCTGGCTTATTGCTGGTTGTTTTTGGGTTAATTGGTGGGGAATTAGTGGCTTCTTTAGCTGTTAATAACTGCTTTTTCGAAGGGGCATCATCTAGGGAGGCCTGAATTGGTCCATATACCGCGATTCTTATTGGGTTAATACTTATAGCCGGGGTACGGCCTTTCTCAAATAATTATAAAGAGGAAGAGGTCAAGGGGACGTACAGAATAGTGCTTTTAGACACTATTTCACGGAGCATATCTTCAGATGCTGGTGTAGACCAATCTGATTTTTTTAGGCCTCAATCTGATGGTAGTTCTGAGGCTTATCTTCCACAAGAAGTATGGAAGGCTGGCGTTAGGTACTTATCTGGTGGGCATAACGTTGCACAGCGAGAAACTCCGCCAGTAGCTATTGCGGGGTCAAGTGGTGTAAGAAGGGCAGCTATTGCCGTTGTTTAGGCAAAAAATTAATGATAAAAATATTTTTATGCTTTACTTTTGGTTTGTTGATTATTAACTCCCTTCTTCCTGTAAGTATCTTTTTTTATGGAATGGTTCTTAGACTATGCGTGTTGGCTGAGATCGGCTTCAGTCTTAGAGACTTTATTTCACTTCTTGCATTCATGGTATATATTAGAGGAATTACAGCTGTGATTGGGTATTTTGTTACATTTTTCCCCAAAAAGCTAGAGGGAGGATTTTTCCAAGGATGCCGTTATAGATGAATGTATATGATTTTTATCACTTGTGCAAGTTATCTACAAGGGGCTACTAATTACTTTGGATTGTCTCTAAGAATAATGTGAAGTGGCAGTGTAAGCGCAATGTCATTTTTCGGGCTTATTGTGCAATTGCTAGCACCTCTTCTTCTTATTGTGATAGTAGCAGTAGTTTTCATATCTAAGCCAGAGGAGATAACACTGCGTCGATGACGTGTTGTTGAGTACTAAAAAGTTTATATTATAGTGCTTAACTTAATCTGTTGTACTAAGGTGTAGTTTATGCATAAAAGTTTTTGGTGCTTTAGGAGCTTGAAAATGCAAGCTAGTACAATTATAATGAGATTAGAACTTATTTTTTTAGTTATAACACTGTCGTTAGCCCCTATTATAGTGTCATTAAGGCTGCTTAATTTTGAAGAAGATTATTATGATTGAGATAAGTCATCGCCTTATGAGTGTGGGTTTGTAGGGCCAAAAGTTCCTGGTGATTTTTCTTCTCGGTTTTTCCACTTAGTGATTTTATTTTTAGTTTGAGATGTGGAGATTGTCTTATTAATCCCATGCCTTCAAGATTTGAGTGTGTGGTCTTCAGGAGGGGTCCCGCTGATTGTCTTTATATTAATTTTGGCATATGGGCTATACTATGAGCTTATAGACGGATCTATTAAATGAACTCATCAAAAGTAGTGCAGCAAGCTGGTAGTTTAGACCAGTTACTGGCCAGGTTAGTATGATATTTAGTACGTCGAATTTAGGTTTCGAAAGAAATTAAAATTTATCTGGTTTATTTTCTAGGTTTAGGCCATTTGGCTTTACATAAGAGGGGCTAAGTAGCCTAAGATTAAGGTGCGACATTGAAGCTGTCGAGATAGCCAAAATGGCTCTAGCCCAGATCTTTATACGCAAAGGTTTGGTACTTTAAGCTTAAAAGGCGATATTTGCATTTTCGTGATGGGGCGTAGCCTCTCAAACCTAAATATGAATAGATGCTTGTTTTTTACTACCCTTCTTATTTACTTAGGAGTTTTATTAAGTGTCGCTTATTTTACTTTGATAGAACGTAAGTGCTTAAGTTCTCTGGGTATTCGACTAGGGCCGGATAAAATTAGATTTGGGGGTTTTGGGCAACCTATTTCAGATGGAATAAAGCTTTTTACTAAAGAGTTTGTCCCTCCATCTAATTCGGCAAAAATTGTGTTTTTTCTGGTTCCTTGTGTTTCTTTATTACTATGCTTCCTAGGCTGGCAAATTTTTCCATGTAGCAGAGTTTCCCCTAGGATAGGAAATGATATTTTATTTTTTCTAGTTGTTAGAAGTGTTAATGCCCATGTTGCTATTATAAGGGGGTGGTCTTCAAGGTCAAAATACGCAAGGGTGGGGGGCGTGCGTGGTTTTGCGCAAGTCATTTCTTACGAAATTTGTCTTAGAATTACTCTAGTAGCAGTCATATTTTTTAGCGGGAGAATAAGTTTTTTTGTGCTTTCAGATTCCGGATGATCTGCATGATGAGGTTTTTATTGCATACCGGTTGCTGCGCTATGAGTAACTATTTGTTTAGCAGAGGCTAATCGAGCGCCTTTTGATTTGGTAGAAGCCGAGTCAGAGTTGGTGTCTGGATTTAATACTGAGTTTTCTGCTGGAAGATTTGCCGGCTTGTTTATTGCTGAGTACGGTATAATTTTGTTAATATGTCTAGTGACGGTGTGAAGGTTTTTTCAAAACTCATGTGTGTGGACAGTGTTAGGAAGAGTTTGAATGTTCACAAAAGTAGTTATTTTTGCATATTTTTTTGTTTGAACACGTGCTTCCTTTCCTCGGTTTCGGTACGACCAGTTGATAATGGCGGCTTGAAAAAGCTTGCTACCTTTTGTCCTGGGTGTTTACTGTTTATTTTTTTTTATCTTAAAGTTCTAAAATAATGAAAATATCGTTAGCTTTATTTACCATGGTTTTTTGGGTGTTTTTTGGGGCAATGCTAAAAAAATTTTCTAACTTTCTTAGATACCTTATTCTTATAGAAGGTTTGTGTGTTAGTTTGGGCGCTATGATAATTTGCTGTCAAGGAGTAGCTTCAGCTCATAGATTGTTCATTTTTCTTGTTTTAGTTGCGTGTGAGACATCTTTAGGTCTTAGCTTAATAGTGGGTATTATGCGTAATTCAGACTCTGGAGTGTACTCTCTTTACTCTCAGTGTGCTTTGGACCATAAGTTAAGATTTAAACTATCAAACTTCAAATTTGAAACTATCCTGAATGGATTGGTCTAAA